GCTTACTGTCTGCTCTGGATTCAACACATTTCCACTGTAGTGTCCGAGTAGATACTTTTAATTTCTCTCGAACCATAGTAATATTATTTGTCAGATTTTTGAGTCATTTATTTCTCTTGAAATCTCTTCAATGTTTATTTCTACACTCGCCTTTTTTTAGGGGGTCTGCAGCCATTATGTGGCATAGGGGTTACATCCCTTACGAAACTTAAAAGTATACCGCTTCGACGAATAGCGCGTAATGCTGCATCTCTTCCGAGACCCGGACCTTTTATCATGACTTCTGCTCGTTGCATACCTTGATCTGTTACTGCTCGAATAGCATTTCCTGCTGCGGTTTGAGCAGCAAAAGGTGTCCCTCTTCTTGTCCCCCTGAATCCACAAGTACCGGCGGAGGACCAAGAAATAACCCGACCCCGTACATCTGTAACCGTCACAATGGTGTTGTTGAAACTTGCTTGAACATGAATAACGCCCTTTGGTATTCGCCGTGCACTTTTACGTGAACCCACACGTCCAGTCCTACGTGAACCGCTTCTTGGTATAGATTTTGCCATATTTTATCATTTCCGAAATATAAGTCAGAGATATATGGATATATCCATTTCATGTCAAAACAGATCTTTTATTTTGATTTGTTCATCGGTTCCTTTAGAGAGTCCCTTTTCGAAAGATTATCCTTGTCTTTGTTTATGTCTCGGGTTGGAACAAATTACTATAATGCGTCCCCTTCTACGGATCAGTCGGCATTTTTCACAAATTTTACGAACGGAGGCTCTTATTTTCATAATTGTTATTCCTTAACTGAATTTCGAATCTACTTTACTGATTGGAAGAAAATAAGTTTCTTGAAATTTTTGAACCGTGAATTGGATCCTCATGAAAGGAATCTTGAAAAACCACCGAACCAACCGAACCATTCGAATCTTTGTTGTGGGGTCTAGAAATTCTGTGCCCCCCCGTTTGAATCATAATGACTTACTTAAATTTTGATTCTATCTCCTGGTAGTATATGTATAAAAGAGTGTCGGATCCTTCCTGAAACAGAACTTAGAATCTGACTTCATTATTTAAACGAACCCCGAACATACCATTGTGAAGTGATTTAGTAATTAAACCTTCATGAATCCATTTTTCTTCTTTTATTCCAGACAAACCCTCCTTGAAGTATCAACTAATGTAGGAAGGCGTGATATTAGACAACTTGGCTTTTTTATTCGTTTTTTTCACAAACAGGAAGTTACAGATACAATTCGGATAGCAGAAAATTTACCATATATAGCACAAAATTTCTCCGCCGATTCCTTCTAGCCGAGCTGCTCGGTCTGTCATTATACCCCGAGAAGTAGAGAGAATTACAATCCCCATCCCGTCTAAAATTCTAGGAATTCGTTGATAGTTAGAATAGATTCGGAGACCAGGTCGACTTATTCGTTTTAAATTTAAAAGAGTTCTATATGGTCCTTTCCTATTCCTTCTATGTCGTAGGGTTAAAACCAAAAAATATTTGTTATTTTCTACAAGTTTCCTTACGTTTTCGAGAAAACCCTCTTGTAAAAGTATTTTAACAATGTTTTGGGTCATGTTAGTAGATGCTATTCGAACCGTTCCCTTTCGATCCATGTCAGCATTTCGTATAGAAGTTATTATGTCAGCAATAGTGTCCTTACCCATGATAAACTAAAATTATTGTTGCTTCCGAATTTGGATATAATCAGCATGTTCTTTTTTTATAAAAATTATTAAAGAAAATTCTTAAAAGTATATGCGTGAGACATAATCTACTAATTTATCTATTTTATTTAAATACTATCACTATCTCACGGTCTCATATTATAATACCTCAGGTGCTAATGAAACTATTTTAGTAAAATTTAACTGTCTCAATTCCCGGGCGATCGCGCCAAAAACTCGGGTTCCTTTTGGATTTCCTTCTTGATCAATGACAACTGCAGCATTGTCATCATATCGTATTATTATACCGTTATCGCGTTTGAGTTCTTTACAAGTACGTACAATTACAGCTCTGATCACTTCTGATCTTTCTAGAGGCGTATTTGGTACTGCTTCTTTTATCACAGCAACAATAACATCCCCAATATGAGCATATCGGCGATTACTAGCTCCTATTATTCGAATACACATCAATTCTCGTGCCCCGCTATTGTCTGCTACATTCAAATGGGTTTGAGGTTGAATCATATCATTTTTTTTTATCTGTTTTTTTAATGTAAAATAAAGCAAAGGACGAAGTAAAAAAAAAAAAAAAGAAAGAAAACCCTGCAATTGTTTTTTTTATACACAAGACTTCTTTCCTTTGGTTCTACATTTCTATCCAGAAATAATGAATTGAGTTCTTATAGGCATTTTGGACGCCGCTATTGAAATAGCCTTTCGAGCTATATTTTCGGCTACTCCACCCATTTCATAAAGTATTCTACCCGGTTTAACAACAGCTACCCAATATTCTGGGGATCCTTTCCCTGAACCCATACGGGTTTCCGTGGGTCTTACTGTAACTGGTTTGTCTGGAAATATACGTACCCATATTTTTCCGCCACGGCGTACATTTCGTGTCATTGCTCGTCGCCCTGCTTCGATTTGTCTAGATGTAATCCAAGTGGGTTCAAGTGCTTGAAGAGCATATCTACCGAAAGAAATATGATTACCTCGATAAGATATTCCTTTCATTCTTCCTCTATGTTGTTTACGGAATCTTGTTCTTTTTGGGTTATAGTTGATGGTTCTTTTTCAATTCCATCTCTACTACAGAACTGGACATGAGAGTTTCTTCTCATCCAGCTCCTCGCGAATGAAACGACTAAAACAGATTTTATCAAGAGATACATGTATGAATAATATGCTGAATCATAGGATTCTTTGAAATTGCATCTAATTAATCAATTCGTTAATCTATTCGAAATTTGTCTAGCGTGTTTAGATATTATTTAATTAAACATGTATTCTATTTCTAGATAATGTCAATGTCTTTTTTTATAACGTTATCGTTATAAAAAAATCTTTCTTTTGTTTTTCCTTTTATCATATGGGATCGACAAAAATGTATCAATCTAATAAAAAAAAACTTTCGCGGGCGAATATTTACTCTTTCCATATCTATTTCAGTTATAGGGTTAGTTCATGACCTCTCAAAATAAAAGAATAAAAGAGGAGGTCCCTGGTTTGTTCCGCCATCCCACCCAATGAATCATTAAGATTCATTTTCAATAGAATCTTCTGCATTCACGGGTTATATCGTTCCCATTGCTTCTCGATTAATGGTTAGGTCTGAATTTTCCGGCGGAGTCCTTTTTTCTTAAGTCAATTTTCTCAGTGTTTATTGGCTCGAGGCTCTTGATTTTTTTGTTCTATAAGCGGATTCATCTAATTATGCATGAATCATTATTGAATTTATGCTTTATTACACTGCGTTTTATGAGATGACTCATCGACCTTACATATTGGAATCATATATCATTGATATTTCCGTTCTCTCTTTCTCTCATCCTTCCACTTATCCGAATACTTTTTTTATATTTTGCTTTCCGACTTAGAACTTCACAACTCATAATCCGATTGGTTTTTTTATCTTTATGCAAAAAAAGATTTCAGTTGCTACAACGATATGTCCAATATATTATATCTTTATCTTGACTGGTTCTTTGGATCCAGATAATGCGAAGCAATGAGTTGGTTATTAGCGCTATAGTTATTAGTTCATACTCTGGGCCCTGGTCCGTTTTTTGAATCCTAGCCCTAAAAAAACCAACGAGTCACACACTAAGCATAGCAATTATATAAAATGATCAATCGAATTTTTATTGAACCCTCTAGAATTGCAGAATTGCTCTTTTTTTGTTTTGCTTGAACATAAAAAGAATAAAAGGGTTTTTCTTTTTTTGTCCATTACTGGGTATAATGTAAAAACACGTAAAGTCTTATTATTCTTCGTCTACAAATATCCAAATTTTGATTCCTAATACCCCGTATATAGTTCGAACTGTATAGGAACAATAATCAATTTTAGCTCCAATGGTTTGTAGAGGAACCCTACCTTCTCTGATCCATTCGACGCGTGCAATTTCTTTTCCGTCGATACGTCCCGCAATTTGTACTTGAATTCCTTTTGTATTCGCCAGCTCGGTTAATTCAATAGCTTTTTTCATTGCTTTGCGAAAAGAAACTCTATTCTTTAATTGGCCAGCTATAAATTCTGCAAGAATATTAGGGTGTCCATAAGGATTTGCAATTCGTGTAATAGAAATGTTTAGTTTTCGGTTCGCACAATGAAGTTCTTTTTGTACATTCATCTGCAATTCTTCGACTCTCCGCGGTCTATTTTCTATTAAGAATTTTGGGAATCCTATATAAATTATGACTTGAATTAGATCAATTCTTTTTTGAATCTCTATCCGTGCAATTCCCTCAACGCCAACACCGGAGGATATTCTCATATTTTTTTGTACATAATTCTTAATACAGTTTCGTATTTTTTGATCTTCTTGTAGACCTTCCGAATAATTTTTTGGCTGTGCAAACCAAAGAGAATGATGACTTTGTGTTGTACCAAGTCGGAACCCAAGCGGATTTATTTTTTGTCCCATAATCCCCCACCACTATATGTATCATGACATGTCAGATTTTTGTTCTTTTTTTTAGTTATCAATCCAGATTTTTTTGAGTACACCATATATTCTTCAAATTCTTTATATAAGGATATATCTTTCAAAACAATAGTTATATGACAAGTCGGTCTTTTTATCAGATAACTGCGCCCTCGAGCTCGAGGTTTTAATCTTTTCACAGCAGTACCCTCGTTTACTTCGGTTTTACTAATGACTAAATTTGCTTCGTTCAAACTCATATTGTGACTAGCATTTGCTGCTGCAGAATAAACCAATTTAAAAATGGGATAACACGCTCTATAAGGCATCAGTTCTAGTATCATAAGGCTTTCCTCGTAAGAACGCCTACGAATCTGATCGATTCCCCTTCGGGCT